ATTTCAATATAGTAATGTCCGGCTCTTACCAAAAACAAGTCATTTATGGATATTATCAGGAGGTTCGTGCAGATCCGGTGTAGTTTCTTTTTCACTCCACAAGGATCAAGATCAACTGAACGTCCATTCTCATTCTGTCGAACGAAGATATATTTCTAGCCTCTCAGTGAATAATGATCAAGTGAGACACCAATTAGTTAGGTCAGATTTTTCTGATAAAAAAGAAGATGATATTTTTGATTATTCGGGATTTAATCGAATCATAGGTATTGGTCATTGTAATCTCATACATCCTGCAATTCTCCACAAGAATTCTGATTTATTGGCAAAAAGGCGAAGAAATCAATTTTGCATTCCGTTCCAATCCATTCAAGAACAAGAGAAAGAACTAATGCCCCATTCAGGTATCTCGATTGAAATACCCATAAAGGGCATTTTCCGTAAAAATAGTATTCTTGCTTATTTTGATGATCCTCGATACAGAAGAAAGAATTCAGGAATTACTAAATATGGGACTGTAGGGGCGCATTCAATCGTCAAAAAAGAGGGCTTGATTGAGTATCGAGGAGTCAAAAAAATTAAGCCAAAATTTCAAATGAAAATTGATCGCTTTTTTTTCATTCCCGAGGAAGTGCATATTTTACCCGAATCTTCTTACGTAATGGTACGGAATAATAGTATCATTGGAGTAGATACCCGAATCGCTTTAAATAGAAGAAGCCAAGTGGGCGGATTGGTCCGAGTGGAGAAAAAAAAAAAAAAGATTGAACTCCAAATTTTTTCTGGGGATATCCATTTTCCTGGGGAAACGGATAAGATATCCCGACACAGTGGCATCTTGATACCGCCGGAAACGGGAAAAAAAGAACTTAAGGAATCCACCCGGGAATCAAAAAAATTGAAAAAATGGATCTATGTCCAACGGATCACACCTACCAAGAAAAAGCATTTTGTTTTGGTTCGACCCGTAGTCACATATGAAATAGCGAACGGTATCAATTTAGCAACACTCTTCCCCCAGGATCTGCTGCGGGAAAAGGATAATATGCACCTTCGAGTTGTCAATTATATCCTTTATGGAAGGGGCAAACCCTTTCGGGGTATTTCTGACACAAGTATTCAATTAGTTCGAACTTGTTTAGTCTTGAATTGGGACCAAGACAAAAAAAGTTCTTCCGTCGAAGAGGTCTGTGCTTCCTTTGTTGAAGTAAGTACAAATGGTATGACTCGAGATTTCCTAAGAATCGACTTAGTGCAATCCCATATTTTGTATATCAGAAAAAGGAATGCTCCGTCAAGTCCAGGATTGATCTCTGATAATGGTCCAGATCGCACCAATATAAATCCTTTTTACTCCATTTATTTCAAGGCAAGGGTTCAACAATCACTTAGACAAAATCAAGGAACTATTCATACCTTGTTGAATAGAAATAAGGAATGCCAATCTTTGATAATTTTGTCATCATCTAATTGTTTTCGAATGGGTCCATTCAACGATATCAAATATCATAATGTGATAAAGCAATCAATTCACATTCAAAAAGATCCTCTAATTCCAATTAGGAATTCGTTGGGACCCTTAGGAACAGTCCTTCAAATTGCGAATTTTTATTCATTTTACTATTTAATACCTTATAATCCGATTTCGGTAACTAACTATTTGAAACTTGATAATTTAAAACAGACTTTTCAAGTACGTAAATTTTATTTAATGGATGAAAACGAGAGAATTTATAATCCTGATCCAGACAGTAAGATTGTTTTGAATCCATTTAATTTGAATTGGTATTTTATCCATCATAATTATTGTGAGGAAATGTCCACAATAATGAGTCTTGGGCAGTTTATTTGTGAAAATATATGTATAGCCACAAATGGACCACACCTCAAATCAGGTCAAGTTTTAATTGTTCAAGCTGGCTCTGTAGTAATAAGATCAGCTAAGCCTTATTTGGCTACTCCAGGAGCAACTGTTCATGGGCATTATGGAGAAATCCTTTATGAAGGAGATACATTAATTACATTTATATATGAAAAATCAAGATCTGGTGATATAACGCAGGGTCTTCCAAAAGTAGAACAAGTGTTAGAAGTGCGTTCGATTGATTCAATATCGATGAACCTAGAAAAAAGAGTTGAGGGTTGGAACGCGCGTATAACAAGAATTCTTGGGATTCCTTGGGGATTCTTAATTGGTGCTGAGCTAACTATAGTGCAAAGTCGTATCTCTTTGGTTAATAAGATCCAAAAGGTTTATCAATCCCAGGGGGTCCAAATCCATAATAGACATATCGAAATTATTGTACGTCAAATAACATCAAAAGTGTTGGTTTCAGAAGATGGAATGTCTAATATTTTTTTACCCGGCGAACTTATTGGATTGTTACGAGCGGAGCGAACGGGGCGTGCTTTGGAAGAAGCGATCTGTTATCGAGCTATATTATTGGGAATAACGAGAGCATCTCTGAATACTCAAAGTTTTATATCTGAAGCAAGTTTTCAAGAAACCGCTCGGGTTTTAGCAAAAGCAGCTCTCCGGGGTCGTATCGACTGGTTGAAAGGCCTGAAAGAGAACGTTGTTCTAGGGGGGATGATACCCGTTGGTACCGGATTCAAAGCATTAGTGCACTGTTCACGGCAGCATAACAATATTCTTTTGAAAACAAAAAAAAAGAATTTATTCGGGGGGGGGATGATAGATATTTTCTTACACCACAGAGAATTATTAGACTTTTGCATTTCAAAGACTTTACATGATACATTAGAACAATCATTTAGAGGATTTAATGAGTCCTAAGGAGCGGATTCTCTTAACTATTTTTGATCCTTTGATTTCTTAATAGTAAGAAAAGAAAGATAATAACGAATCGAAAGTAATGAATGGCCTGGATTGTGTATCAATGGCCAATCTCTGGTAGAAGAGAAGGTTCCATTGGAACAATTATTTATTTCAGGGCACCTCGTCTCTTTTTTTTATCAAATCTTTTTTTGATAAAAAAAAAAGAGGAAGTATGGGGAGAAATGGCAAGAAGATAGTGGAATATCCATTTTGAAGAGCTGATGGAAGCAGGAATTCCTTTTGGTCATGGTACTAGGAAATGGAATCCTAGAATGTCACCTTATATCTCAGCAAAACATAAAGGTATTCATATTACAAATCTGACAAGAACTGCTCGTTTTTTATCAGAAGCTTGTTATAAAGCAGCGGATTTAGTAGCACGAGCTGCAATAAGAACCCGGTGTCATTATATTATATTAATAAAAAAAAAGGCTCGGTGGTATGTTAACGAATCGGTCCACTACAGAAACGAGACTTCATAAGTTCAGGGATTTGAGAGCGGAACAAAAGACGGGGAGACTCAACCGTCTTCCAAAAAGAGATGCAGCTATCCTGAAGAGACAATTATCACGCTTGCAAACGTATCCGGGCGGGATTCAATATATGACGGGGGTACCGGATATTGTAATCATCGTTGATCAGCAAGAAGAATATACGGCTCTTCGAGAATGTATCGCTTTTGTAATTCCAACAATTTGTTTAATCGATACAAATTGTGACCCCGATCTCGCAGATATTTCGATTCCAGCAAACGGCTATAGCTTCAATCCGATTAATTCTTAATAAATTTGTATTTGCAATTTGTGAGGGTCGTTCTAGCTATATACGAAATCCTTGATTAATAATAAGATAAATAAATTTTTTTGGTAACTACATGGATTTTTGGAATCGGTTACTCTTCTTGAATCGCATAAAAGAAAAGAAATTAAAAAAAAAACTGTGGATATTGTGTGATTAGCGAGTATTCAAAACGGATAATTCTAATTAAAGTATACAAGTCGAAAGGGAGAGGGTTGAATCAAAATAATTCTTTTTAAAGTTCTATTTCTGTTTATGAATGTTATATCATGTTCCAGTAACACACTAAAAGGGTTATACGATATATCCGGTGTGGAAGTAGGCCAACATTTCTATTGGCAAATAGGAGGTTTACAAGTCCATGCCCAAGTACTTATTACTTCTTGGGTTGTAATTGCTATCTTATTAGGTTCAGCCCTTATAGCTGTTCGGAATCCACAAACTATTCCGACTGCCGGTCAAAATTTCTTCGAATATGTCCTTGAATTTATTCGAGACGTGAGCAAAACTCAGATTGGAGAAGAATATGGTCCATGGGTTCCCTTTATTGGAACTATGTTTCTATTTATTTTTGTTTCGAATTGGTCCGGTGCTCTTTTACCTTGGAAAATAATACAGTTACCCCATGGGGAGTTAGCTGCACCTACGAATGATATCAATACTACCGTTGCTTTAGCCTTGCTCACGTCAGTAGCATATTTCTATGCAGGTCTTTCTAAAAAGGGATTAGGTTATTTCAGTAAATACATTCAACCGACTCCAATTCTTTTACCCATTAACATTTTAGAAGATTTCACAAAACCTTTATCACTTAGCTTTCGACTTTTCGGGAATATATTAGCTGATGAATTAGTAGTTGTTGTTCTTGTTTCTTTAGTACCTTTAGTGGTTCCTATACCTGTGATGTTCCTTGGATTATTTACAAGCGGTATTCAAGCTCTTATTTTTGCAACTTTAGCGGCGGCTTATATAGGCGAATCTATGGAGGGCCATCATTGACTAGTTTTCGAAATAGTCTCTTTTTTTTTTTTAGCTTAGAATAACGCAGTGTATGCGTAACTAAAGATAATCCACGTAGGAAACATCAATATACAAATAGAAATAGACAAATACGGGATATACGACCAAGAGTCATAGAAAAAAAATTCAGATATTGGGGAATTGTAAAAAAGGAAAGAGATCAAAAAGATCTTTTTCCTAAAATTCATGTTTGGCTTTATTATATCATACTCCTGCCAATGAATATTATCATTCAATTCAAATATAAGGAGTCATTATTTGAATCAAAATTCTTAATATAAAAATTCTTATAGTATCATAGTATCACAATTTACACGGTGTGTGATTAAAAAAAAAAAGAAAAAGAAAGATGCTTTCTAGAATGATTCCCATTTCAGTTGATTTTATTCAATTCAACGATTGACCAAAAGAAAATATTAATAAATAATTAAATAATTAAAGTGAATGACCTTACCGGAATAAAATACTTATGTTTATTTCTATGCAATGATTTGCCAAACGAGATTCATAAAAAATGGGTTGATTGGGAGAGGGGAACATAATTTGGTATATGGGATCTAATGACTCTAAGCCAACTCTTGTGTATGGTTCCAAGAATGATTCTAGAATACGATTGACTTTAAGATACGAATAGCTTGAATCTAAGATATGAAGATATGAATAGTTGGTTTACGTTATGGAAGAAAGACATGTATATATGATATTAGATATTGATAGTTATATATCAACTAAAGATATATCTAATCCGCCCTACTATTGTGAACTTAGATAGAGATTCCAATAGAAATTCTTCGGTTTCGTCTTTGCCTGTGAATTGAATGTGAATGAATAAAGCGATGAAATAAAGAAAACTAACGAACGAAGAATAAAAAAAGAGTTTGGAAAGAAGAAATGGAAGAACAAAAGTCGTATGGATTCACAAAAATCCTGTGGATCGGAACTAAAAAAGAGATATCGAAGTAGCTTTTATGGTTTAATACTAATATTATTATTACTTCAATTCCGAGTTCTTAGTTATTTCGACTGGATGAATCTTAGCGATCGAATAATTAAGTCATAATTCATATTTTCATTGGACGATTGTATCATTAACTATTTCTTTATTTTAGTGCGAGGAACTTATCATGAATCCACTGATTTCTGCCGCTTCTGTTATTGCCGCTGGGTTGGCCGTCGGACTTGCTTCTATTGGACCTGGAGTAGGTCAAGGTACTGCTGCGGGTCAAGCTGTAGAAGGTATCGCGAGACAACCCGAGGCGGAGGGAAAAATACGAGGTACTTTATTGCTTAGTCTGGCTTTTATGGAAGCTTTAACAATTTATGGACTGGTTGTAGCATTAGCGCTTTTATTTGCGAATCCCTTTGTTTAATCCTATAAATATGCAAATTCCGTATTTTTTTTTAGTCTATCTAAAAGAGGAGATAATATGAAAAATATAACCGATTCTTTCGTTTCCTTGGTTCGCTGGTCATTTGCCGGGAGTTTCGGGTTTAATACCGATATTTTAGCAACAAATCCAATAAATCTAAGTGTAGTCCTTGGTGTATTGATCTTTTTTGGAAAGGGAGTGCGTGCGAGTTGTTTATTTCAAGAATAGGCTGGATCCAACCAGCTGTACTTTTTTTCATTATAACTAGATCGAAAAAGGTGCACGATTCCGCGAATTACTTCTGAATCAATTTCAAATCATATTTAAGAACCATAGCATTTCGTGATTCATTGGTAAATCCGCTTTGATTCTCTATCAACCAAACCAATAGTGTGGGGTCATTAACATGGTTAAAGCTAAACCAAACTGTTTGAAGTCCAGACGCAGCATGGTACTCTTTCTACTACTATATTAATATAGAATAGAAATGTTTGCAAAATGAATAATTGGAATTTGTTTTTTTTTCGATATAAAACACTCATGTCGATAAAATTATTTGAGCCTTTGAGCCTTTTCTTTTATTGGAATGCAAAATATTTGAAATATTTCAATCAACCGCTTTTTATGCTGAATCGGTGACCTGTGTATAATATAAAGTAAAAAGAATTCTTTGGATTTGACGAAAAAAAGAAACAACTTTGCTGACAATTCAATATTTTTGTTTTGTTCCGTCAGAAGAGTCCTCAAAATATTCTGGTCTTGGATTAGTGATTAGTCGCGACATCTTGGAATATGAATAGAGAAGAGAGGTAGAGGATAGGCTCATTACATTAAAAAAAAAAGATATGGGAATTGCCCCCATACTTAAAAAGTTGAAGTAATTGAGTGTGAGAGCCAAATGAATCGAAAAATTCATGTTTGGTTCGGGAAGGGATCATGTAAGTTTTGAGATGAATGGAAAGATAATCTACTTTCATTAAGTGATTTATTAGATAATCGAAAACGGAAGATCCTGAATACTATTCGAAATTCAGAGGAACTGCAGGGGGGGGCCATTCAACGGCTGGAAAAAGCCCGGGCTCGCTTACGGAAAGTCGAAAGGGAAGCAGATCAATTTCGAGTGAATGGATACTCGGAGATAGAACGAGAAAAATTGAATTTGATTAAGTCAACTTATAAGACTTTGGAAGAATTAGAAAATTACAAAAATGAAACCATTCGTTTTGACCACCAAAGGGCGGTTCAGCAAGTCCGACAACAGGTTTTCCAACAAGTTTTAAAAGGAGCTCGAGGCACTCTGAATAGTTCTTTGAACAAGGAGTTACATTTACGTACCATTAGTGAGAATATTGACACGTTTGAGGCGATGGCAGAAATAACTGATTAGTCCTTTTCCTGTAGGCATTGTTTTTTTTCTTTAACTAAAAAAAAAAATTATACTCATGGTAACAATTAGAGCCGACGAAATTAGTA